CTGAAGTATCTTCCTACGAATTAGTGAATAAGGCAGGGTTTTCTTGTGCAGAATAAGAAACAGCGGGTCAATCATTAAGCATTAAGATGAAAAATTTTATTGTCGATATGAAATATTCATACAAATAAAAATGCGGGAGAGATGAAGAAGATGCAGGTTCATTTATCTGATTGGCTAGTAAAGCATGAGCTAATTCATAGATCTTTAGGCTTTGATTGTCGAGGAATAGAGACTTTACAAATAAAAATCGAGGATTGGGATTCCATTGCTGTTATTTCATATGTATATGGTTACAATTATTTACGCTCCCAGTGTGCCTATGATGTAGCACCAGGCGGATTTTTAGCTAGTGTGTATCACCTTACGAAAATACGATATGGTATAGATAAACCAGAAGAGGTATGCATAAAAGTATTTGCTCCCAGGAGTAATCCTAAAATCCCGTCAGTTTTCTGGATTTGGAGAAGTGCTGATTTTCAGGAACGGGAATCTTATGATATGTTGGGAATTTCTTATGAGAATCATCCTCGCCTTAAACGTATCTTGATGCCTGAAAGTTGGATAGGCTGGCCTTTACGTAAAGACTATATTACGCCCAATTTCTATGAGATTCAAGATGCTCATTGATTTAAATTAAAATGAAATCTGGAGTCGTGTCGTATAAGTAAAAAAGCGGTTTTTTATCATTCAATGAGCATCTTGGCATTTCCCTTCTAGATGAAAAAGAGTAACTGGACTTTCATTCGTATTGTGGAGGGGCTAAAATAAAAAAAGAAAAAGAGGTTCTCATTGCTATTCCCCAATTGGGAAGATATCATATAATATACATTTCGTATGAGCAGATCCTGTCCTTCCACTCTTTGATTGAATTCTTTTAGCTAATTTTTTTTAGCTATTAAATTTGAGATATATACAAAAATTTAACATACTTTTGGAATAAGAAAAGTATGAAAAGAGAGTAAAAAAATACAAATGAAAAAGAAAGTAAAGAATATCTATTCCGATCCGTCTCAATGAATTAATTTCATTTGTATGAGGTATGAATATCTATCCGATACATTATTCACGTGTCAGGAACCAGATTTGAACTGGTGACACAAGGATTTTCAGTCCTCTGCTCTACCAACTGAGCTATCCCGACCATTTCTCGTGCATCATCTTAGCAGAATACTTGTATCTATGTCAATGAATTTCTTAGATCTTCAAGAAGAAGACTTTCTTTGTTTGTAAATGTAAGTAAAAAAATATGGACTATGAATAATTCAATAACGGAGATTCCTTAAACATATATGTTCATATTGTATTATACAAAACAAATGAGATTGGATTGGAAAAAGATACGAAGATTTCTATTCGTATCCATTTGTGAAAGAACAGAGTGAATGAAATGAGAAAGATATTTCAGTTTGTTTAAACTGAGCTCCACTGATGAAAAAAAAAAAAAAAAGAAAGAGGATGAGGATAAATAAAAAGTGAGGAAGTAAAATGGGCTTTTTATTGGGGATAGAGGGACTTGAACCCTCACGATTTAAAAATTCGACGGATTTTCCTCTTACTACAAATTTCATTGTAGTCGGTATTGACATGTAAAATGGGACTCTCTCTTTATTCTCGTCCGATTAATCTTCTAAAGATCTATCAAACTCTGAAATGAATCATTTGATCACTGAATATTTGAATTCGATTATTTTTTCAACTTCAATTAGAATTGATTCACAATAACTCTTCCATTTTTCATATATTTTTTGATCTCTATTATTCTAATTAATAGAATAATAGAAATGAAATAGAGGGTTTCTATAGATCCTTATCTCATACTATTACTCATATTAATAGTAATCTAAATATGAAAGAAATAAAAAATATAAAAAAGAATATATTATTTCATAAGTTCATAAGAGAGTTCTACTATTCTATTCTAGAATAATTAGAATAATAGAATTCATAAATCAATTCTATTAGCTATTAGAATAGAAATAGAATATCTAATGAATATATATATACTAAAATATATAATTAGAATATAAAGAAATAGAAGATTTCTATTTTCATATCTCATATATAGAGATACAGAATAGGATTCAATCTAAGATTTGGGTTGTGATTAATCGTTTGCTATGTCAATATGTATACGTACGTATTAGGTATATAAAGTTATCCTTTCTGTCATTTCAATAGAAGGCTTTTAGCTACTAACGTAACGTAGTCAATTTCATTCGTTAGAACAGCTTCCATTGAGTCTCTGCACCTATCCCTTCTTATTCTCATTTTCCATCGTTTTTTCTCTCAAAACAAAGATTTGGCTCAGGATTGCCCATTTTTAGTTCCAGGGTTTCTCTGAATTTGGAAGTTACCACTTCGCAGGTTTCCATACCAAGGCTCAATCCAATCAAGTCCGTAGCGTCTACCAATTTCGCCATATCCCCCTTTCCTTTGAGACAAGGATCCAGTTGGAATTCCATCCAACTCTTTCATTTATCTTGACACTATTTAATTCATTAGGTAATGATTCCTATATCGAAAAAGTGTATGCTGCTATTTTATTTTTTTGCCCACCCTCTATTCTATATTCTATCATTTCATCTATATTGGATGAACCTTATTTGTTTCAATACGAAATTATTTTATCATTGATGTATCCGCAATTCAATATGGATAGATATATACCACATATATATATATGCCTTTCCTCCTCCTTCATTTTTACAGTGCAGCTTGGAGTAGTGGAACGGTCGATATTCATTCTTTTTTTTTCATTTCAAAATATAAAAATAGAATTTAATTGATATATTGATATTTTATTTTCATATATATGAATATGGAATAGAATTTCTATTTAGATCTAGTATATATCTAAATAGAATCTAAAATATATAACATATAACTAAAAAAGAGAATAAATTTAAATAATCAAAATAAACAATAAATGAAATAAAAAAAGAAGAAGAATCACTAGGTAATAGCTAAGATCCGATAGTTTCCTGTATTCCTATACACTATTGCTTTTATATCCGCCCGCTTAGCTCAGAGGTTAGAGCATCGCATTTGTAATGCGATGGTCATCGGTTCGATTCCGATAGCCGGCTCTTTCTCTTTATCAATTTTTTTCTTTCCATGATTTAAAATCTCTACTCTCGCTTTCTCTAAATGTCGAGTCACCGATCTATTATGTCATGGTAACTTGCAGCTATAGCTATGAATAAAAAAGTTGACTAGATCAATTAGATCTCTACAGAAGAAATTGGAAAACGTAACATTCGTTTGAATTTCCTATGTATATATATATATAGGAAATCCAAATATTGATAATATTTATTTTATTATGTTTTGTAGGACTTTAGTAAATTGAGTTTTGCTTTGCTGGTCCTTTAGTTCAGTCTGAATTTATATTTTTTTGTCAAATGAAAGCTAATCAAAAAGGAGCCTTTATATGTCTCGTTACCGAGGACCTCGTTTCAAAAAAATACGCCGGCTGGGAGCTTTACCGGGACTAACTAGTAAAAGACCCAGATCCAGAAGTGATCTTCAAACCCAATTGCGCTCTGGAAAAAGATCACAATATCGTATTCGTTTAGAAGAGAAACAGAAATTGCGTTTTCATTATGGTCTGACAGAGCGACAATTACTTAAATATGTGCATATTGCTGGAAAAGCCAAAGGGTCAACAGGCCAGGTTTTACTACAACTACTTGAGATGCGTTTGGATAACATCCTTTTTCGATTAGGTATGGCTTCGACCATTCCTGGAGCCAGACAATTAGTTAACCATAGACACATCTTAGTGAATGGTCGTATAGTGGATATACCAAGTTATCGTTGCAAACCCCGAGATATTATTACTACGAAGGATAAAGAAAGATCGAAAGCTCTGATTCAAAATTATCTTGTTTCATCCCCCTACGGGGAATTGCCAAACCATTTGACTATTGACTCCTTACAATATAAAGGATTTGTAAATCAAATAATAGATAGTAAATGGATCGGTCTTAAAATAAATGAGTTGTTGGTCGTAGAATATTATTCCCGTCAGACTTGATTCTAACGAAAATACAAAAGCAAGGTTCATACCAATTTTGACTCCTTTCGCTGAAGTAAATAGAGTACCTTGTGCCCTGTCTCATTCACGTATCAAAAAAGGATCGGCAATAGGATTTTTTTTTATTTTTTTCAATAGATTTCTATTTGTATTTCTTTTACCTATCACAGGGATTAATTAGGGATAGAGAATGTCTATTAAATAAGGGTGTTACCGTTAGAATAATGATATCAATTCTTATTTTATTTGATACATTGTAGTCGGTAACGTTGATGAATGAAAAGAAACGGAGAGAGAGGGATTCGAACCCTCGGTAAACAAAAGTCTACATAGCAGTTCCAATGCTACGCCTTGAACCACTCGGCCATCTCTCCTACAGAATGTTATTCTTGACCAAAACCCAAATGAATAGCGAGTCCTTCATCTGAATTGTAGTACATGTATGACGGTCCTATGGTTCCATAAGAAGAAATTTTTTTTTTCCAATTTCCTATTTATCAACAACAACTTCTTTCATCAGCTAACCCATGGAATTCATGAATCGTCCGATGAATCTTTCTATTTCAATTGTATGGTGTGGCACATACACGTTATGCAAACAAAAAGGATGGTTTTTTATTTGAATTTGATTTTATCATGGAATTATTATTCTATTCTTTTCTTTTTTGAATCATAACCAAATCAAAAATTCTCGAGTTATAAAAATCCATAGGAAATTTGGTTATGAAACTTAGATTTAGATGAAATAGTAATAGTCATTGGTAGATTACGAAATTTGAATGAAATTGAATCTGATTCAACTATTTCATTTCATCTTTGTTCAAAAAGGTGACACCGCATCTTTTCCAATTAGTCTGTTTTTATGTTATTTTGTACTGTACAATTCCTTTTTTGTGGGATCATTTTCCCCGAAGGGGGATGAGAAGAATTATAGAATGAATTGCTAATTATGCCTAGATCTCGA